CTATTTGAATTCATTCTTGAATGAGTCACTATGTGGATAAAATAGATCTATGTACATCGATTATATACATACGTACACGCAGTAGACTCATAGTGGTTAGTTATTGGCTTATTCTTGTTGAATAATAAATTTCAAATTTAATTTTCTTATCAAGTATAGAAAAATGCAATGAATTGCTTTTGTTGACTTGATTTTATTCCTGTCAGAATGAAATTCACTTGATTGATCCATGTACACCTACCAATTCAAGACAGATTCAAGCTATTTTCTAGAATCATAGATTCTACTTGTCCCTTGAATGAAATTCTTCTTATTCTAAATTTTTTTATTTTTTAGAGAAAAAATTTCACTACTTTCTTGATCCTTCTTACCGGATTTATCCTTTGTTAATTTCCTAGCTTAATATGAGATAGAGATAGGTATATCTTAACAATGAATGAATCAATGAATGAAAGTCGACGAAATGGAATTGAAACCCCCTTCTTTTTCTTTTATCACGGATAAATCACTCCTGGAAAGAATCCTATCTTTCGTATTCTTGCTATGTTTTTATTCGAATTTAATAGAATAATAGGCTTCTCTATCCATAAATTCGAAATATTGAATCTGTCTATTAATTTTTCTATATGACAATTAGATTTGAAGCAATATTATTTGATTTTCTCTAATCAGATATATGATATAGTCGACTTGACAATGCTTATATCTTTCTGTTCCATTTAAAATAATATTTTTTAAGATAATATTTTTCTTCATCTTAGTAGTAGTTAATTTCACTAAGTATCCTATTTTCTTCATAGTTTTTGGAACTTCAAAGGACTCTTATTCAATGCAAAAAAATTGATTTATCAGAATTCTGCTTATCAGACTCAATCAAGTAACAATAATTGCACTTTATTTTAATTAAGTGCCATTCATACCGCCACACTCGCTAATTTCTTTACAACGGTTCTCTTCCTTCATTTTTCGAGTTACAAAAAACCTATTAAATCCAGGGAGATACAAGAACAATAATCTCCGAGAATTTTGAGAATTGTGGTGATGCTGAGGGGTGGGATGCCCAGGAGGACCCTAGGTGGGATGACCATGGGCGGCATGCCGGTGATGATGATCGTCTCTTAGAAGACGACTAGACCGATCTAGATGATATTTCAGATGATAAGTTAAAAGAGCAACAGAAGGCTTATCTAGATAGATAAATTTTAGAAGAAGAAAAAAAGATTGATCAAGATCGTTTCGATCCAGTATCAGTAGAAGAGGCGACTGCTTATCGAAATCGTTTCCACACGAGGCCTAATTTAGATCCTCTCGTAAGAGAACTAGATAAGACTTTTACGGCTTATCTAGATGTTCTCTTGCGATAACAAGAGAAGAGGGCTTAGTAGCAAGATCTTCTCAATTCAGAAGAAGAAGGAAGAGCTTATCTAAATCGTCTGGTAGATTAGAAGAAGAGAGGGCTTATCTATATCTAGCCCGTCGCTTCGAAGAATTAGAAGGAGAAGAGAAGACTTATGTAGATTGTCTCTTAAGAGAACAAGAGGCGCGTTATAAGGCTTATCTCAATTTTCTCTTAAAAATTGGAAGAAGACGACCAGACTGATCGAAATCGTCTCGAGTTAGAACTAAAAGAAAAGGCAAGGGCTCATTTAAATTTCAAAAATTAGAAGAAGAAGTCCATACTGATCAAGATCGTCTCGATTCAGAAGAAGAAGAAGAAGCGAGAGCTTGTCTAAATCGTCTCGTAGACGAATTAGAAGAAGAGAAGATCTCTTCCGAAGAAAAAGAGAAGACCTGATCAAGATCGTCTTGATTCAGAAAAAGATGACCAGACTTACCAAGAGCGTCTCGATTTTCATCAAAGCGAGACAGTATTATCGAAGACTATTCAAAGAACCATAGCCGAACTAAAAGGTTTTCCCTCAGCACTCGGGGTTCTCGATTTTCAGTTTATAGCGGGGACTATGAGATCCGTAGTCGGAGAACAAATTTACCCGTTTGATCGAGTATGCTAGCCGAGAATTTCTACCTCTTATTATAGTGTGTGCTTCTGGGGGTGCACGTCTTCAAGAAGGAAGTTTGAGCTTGATGCAAATGGGTAAAATAGCTTGTGCGGTGTATAATAATTATCTTTCTTATTTTATTATAGATGCCGAACAATTTTAGATAGAAATCCTTGCATCTCCTACTACTAGTGGAGTGACAGCTAGTTTGGGTATGTTCGGGAAGGTCGTTATTGCCGAACCCGAGGCCACGATTGCATTTGCGGGGGTAAAAGAGGAATTGAAGAAACGTTGAATATACAAGTCCCTGAAGGTGTCCAACAAACCGAATTTTTATTCCCACAGGGCGCATTCGATCTAATCCTCCCGCGTTTTTATTTAAAAAGAATTCTGAATTTACTATTTTAAAGCTATTACATTCTTGCCTTTGTTTGATTGATGAATTGGATTCAACCAAGTCAATCAAGTAGATTAGTACGTTCAATTATTTGTAGTCAATT